CAAAAGTGTGCAAACTATAAAAACGAGTCAAAGTGGACTGTCCCACACTAGCACTTCCGCGCAATAACTCTACTAAAGGCGATCCTATTACCGGAATCGCTTCCGGTACGCCCGTTACAATTTTGACTGCCCAATACCCAATTTGGTCCCAAGGTAAAGAATAACCTGTTACACCAAAAGATGCGGTCAATACAGCCAGAACCACGCCTGTAACCCAAGTCAATTCGCGAGGTTTTTTAAAACCACCGGTGAGATACACACGAAATACGTGCAGGATTATCATTAGGACCATCATACTTGCCGACCATCGATGAACCGATCGGATTAACCAACCAAAGTTAGCTTCCGTCATTATGTATTGAACAGAAGCAAAAGCCTCAGTAACGGTCGGACGGTAGTAAAAAGTCATAGCAAAGCCTGTAGCTACTTGTACTAAAAAACAAGTAAGCGTAATTCCTCCTAGACAATAAAATATGTTGACATGAGGAGGAACGTATTTACTAGTTATATCATCTGCAATCGCCTGAATCTCGAGACGTTCTTCGAACCAATCGTAAACTTTATTGAGATAGGTAACCTGGGGAGACTCCCCCTCCGAGAACCGTATATGAGAATTTCATCTCGTACAGCTCAAACAAAAACACCCCAATACTGGGTGATAAAGGGTATGGAATAGAAAATTGGAAACTTCTTAATCTTCTGATTCAATCTTATCTAAAGATACGAAAAATTCAAAATCAGAAAGCTCTTCTTTGTGGTTATAATTAGAATGCCAAAAAATCAAGTTGGCTCACTTGTCTTTATGTTGATCGTTACAGGCCTCTTGAATCTTCTATTTACCTATTTCTTTTTCTTTGATTTGTTATTTTGATTTGTATGTAATGCGGTTTTACTTTTGTTTTCTTTATTATTGATAGGAATTTTCTTGTTAAGACCCTATGAATCAATTGAAACCTCAGATTCATACTAGAACCACGATGATTCAATAAAACCTTCAAACTAAGTCCAAAGATTCCCCGAGTAAGAATCATTGGATCATCATTTATTCAACGAGGAGAATAGATAAACTTACTAAAAATACAAAGAAACGTTTGTCCTTTGAGCAAAATCAAAGGAGAAATGGGAATTTGAAAGATTTTTCTTCTTTCAATTTCTATTTCTAATTTTGGAATCCGGCCGCGAGGTCTGAATATTAAGTATGAATCATAGTTCGAATACTTCGTGATCTATTTCATATATTCCGTGCTCCAGATACTAGAATAAATATCCGACGGGGTAAAACCATCTCTATCAAGACGACAGACCCATTCTCTGTACTAGCAATAGGATCAATTATAACAAGTCACACACTCATATTCCGGAAATACAGAAACAAAAAAATTGCGCGGTCGAACTACCAAGTCGAACTACCAAAAAAAATGAGCTAAAATAAAAATCCGGGACCTAAATGCTTCCCTTTTTGTATTTAAAAGCTAGGATTTTGTGGTTCTTGTAACTCTAATTCAGTGAAATTCCATCCAGTAAAACGGAAGAATTATAAATCTCCAAAATAATAGATAGGAATATCGCAAATAGGGCCATTGCGACACCCATCAAAGGAGTAGTTCCCCATCCAGGAGCTACTTTACCATATTCCGAATTCAATGGTTTCAATAAATCCCCTACAGCAGTTCGTCTTGGACCAGATCTAGAACTACCCTCAACAGTTTGTGCAGTCATAAGTCCTATTTTGTATTCATTGAGATCTGTTGACTTTGTATACCATTCCGTTGTAAATAAACGATCTTATCATAGATCCATTGTGGTCTTGAAATTATATAAGAATGGAAACAGCAACCCTAGTCGCCATCTCTATATCTGGTTTACTTGTAAGTTTTACTGGGTACGCCTTATATACTGCTTTTGGGCAACCCTCTCAACAACTAAGGGATCCATTCGAAGAACACGGGGACTAGTTGACGTAACGGGCCTCCCAATATTGCAATATTGGGAGGCCCATTACGTCAATTGAGATAATGAAAAATCATTTCGTTTTTTTAGTTGGAACTTTAGGCGGTTCTCGAAAAAAGATAGCGAAAAAAATGATCCCTAAAGTCGAGACTAAGAGGAATGTATAAACCAATGCTTCCATAAATTCGATCGCGGTTTACAATTATAGCTTCCATACCTGTTTTTTGGGGATTATCTCCCGAATTAAAGAAAAAAGAAGAATCAAAGGCGGCGTTTTCAATCCAGATTTCTCCAGTACCTTATGTAAAATCACAAACAGAAAATAGAAACCAGAAGCGAAAAATAACAGAGCAATGTTGCATCAGACTATTTGTCTTCTTGTCGTTGGATCTCCAAGTTTTTGGAATGCTCCAAATTCCACTTGAGCATCCAAATCTGGGTCAATACCAGCAAAAACATCTCTGAACAGGGTTCTAGCACCATGCCAAATGTGTCCGAAGAAGAAGAGCAGAGCAAACGAAGCATGTCCAAAAGTAAACCAACCCCTTGGACTGCTACGAAAAACACCATCGGATTTCAAAGTAGCACGATCTAATTCAAAAATTTCACCCAATTGAGCACGTCTAGCATATTTTTTCACAGTAGCCGGATCACTATAACTCACTCCATTCAGTTCGCCACCATAGAACTCAATAGTTACACCTACTTGTTCGACACTATATTTCGATTCTGCCCTTCTAAAAGGAACATCGGCTCTAACAATTCCATCTCCGTCTACCAAAACAACTGGAAATGTTTCAAAAAAAGTAGGCATACGACGTACAAAAAGTTCACGCCCTTCTTTATCTCTAAAGATAGGGTGTCCTAACCACCCGACAGCTATTCCATCCCCGTTATCCATTGAACCCGCTCTGAATAATCCCCCTTTCGCCGGATTATTTCCGATGTAATCATAAAAAGCTAATTTTTCAGGAATTTTAGACCAAGCTTCTGATAAACTTTGATTTTCGGCTAGTCCAGCACTAACTCTTCGATATATTTCTTGCTGAAAGTATCCCTGATCCCATTGATAACGGGTGGGACCAAATAATTCGATGGGGGTAGTTGCTGAACCATACCACATAGTTCCAGCAACAACAAAAGCTGCAAAAAAGACAGCAGCGATGCTGCTGGAAAGAACAGTTTCAATATTGCCCATACGTAATCCTTTGTATAGACGTTGAGGCGGACGGACACTAAGATGGAATAAGCCTGCTAAGATGCCCAATGTCCCTGCTGCAATATGATGAGAGGCTATTCCTCCTGGAACAAAAGGGTCAAAACCTTCCACACCCCACGCTGGATTTACAGCCTGTACCTTTCCAGTTAGTCCATAAGGGTCGGACACCCATATTCCAGGACCATACAATCCTGTTACATGAAATGCGCCAAACCCAAAACAAGCTACTCCGGAGAGAAATAAATGAATTCCAAAGATCTTAGGCAAATCCAAAGAAGGTTTTCCTGTACGTTCATCACCAAATATTTCTAGATCCCAATACACCCAATGCCAAATAGCTGCCAAGAAGCACAAGCCAGAAAACACAATATGTGCCCCAGCTACACCTTCGTAACTCCAAATACCCGGATTCGTTATCGTCCCTCCTGTAATACTCCAACCGCCCCATGAATTGGTTATTCCTAAACGAGTCATGAAGGGTATAACGAACATACCTTGTCTCCACATTGGATCAAGAACGGGGTCGGAGGGATCAAAAACTGCTAATTCATATAGAGCCATTGAACCGGCCCAACCAGCAACCAGAGCTGTATGCATTATATGGACAGAAAGCAAACGACCGGGATCATTCAATACGACGGTATGAACACGATACCAAGGCAAACCCATGGGAATACCCCTTTATCAACAAAAAAAAGACACTATGTAACTTTATTGCATTATTGCATTGAAAAAAAACTATGCTATGGACCGCCCTTTTTTTTTCAGCCGATTATCTCGGAAAAAGGATTAATATTTGTTCTATTCTTTTAGTATTTAGTAATAATGGAATAGTTCGGTTCGTAGGAAAAAAGAGAAGCAGATCTATTCTATACTCGATAAGTACCAATACGCAATGGGGGTTGATTCCCTTTTCTATGAGCGAATGCATCTATATTTGGTCATCATTCAAAGGGCCTATTCGTAATAATTTTCCTTTCTTCATTCTGTTTTCCTTTACTTTATTTTCTGAACTTATTCAATCTATATATAAAATATGATAAAGGTCGATATTATTAAGATAATAAGCACATTATTACGTTTCCACACCAAAGTGAAATAGAGTACTTAATTTTTTTTTCTTTCAGTTTATGCCTATTGGTGTTCCAAAAGTACCTTTTCGAAGTCCCGGAGAGGAAGATGCATCTTGGGTTGACGTATAGTGCGACTTGTCAGATATATTGGGTCATATGGGATTTCCCCATTCTCTCCCTCGATGGAGATATCCTCCGTTTCGCCCCCCCAAAAAAATTGAATTATCAAAAATTTGTAGCGTGAAGCGCAATGAAGTGCAAATAGATCCGTTTTGTGAGGAGGTATCTAGATTAATATAATATTAGCAATTAAAATAATTTATGGTCGACTTGGCTGGACCAATAAAATCAAGTATCCAGGCTCCGTTTAAAAAACCCAATTGGTAATATATTTATGATTATTACTTATATCATAAACGATTCGATTTCGTTAAATTCGATTTCGTTAAATAGGAATGATCTCAAACTATTAATCAATCGAATCCAAAAGGGAATGAATATGAATACGTCGAATATTTAACAGAAGGCATGAAAGAAATAAATTGAAAAAAGGGGGGGGTAATAGCAAAAAAAAGACGTGGTATTGGGGTCATTTGTCCTATATGTACAAATCAAAATCGGGCAGATCCTTACTCGGAGTAGAGCATAAACCTAAAAAAATTGAAGAAACCCATTCAGGAACAAGAAAATGACATCGTGATTTTTGAATTGGATCTCGATGAAAAAAAACATCAATGAAAGGTTAGTTCGATAAGTTTAGTGAATTTTTTTTTCTATCGCTAGAAGTTAGAAAGAACCCGCTATGAAAAAAGAAAGAGGGCTGGAGTTTACACATTGATTTTTTTCGCATGTTGAACCGTATGCATCAAAAGGTGCCTGTACGGCTCCTAAAGGATACAATTTTATCCTAATCAACCGACTTTATCGAGAAAGATTACTTTTTTTAGGCCAAGAAGTTGATAGCGAGATCTCGAATCAACTTATTGGTCTTATGGTATATCTCAGTATAGAGAATGATACCGAGGATCTTTATTTGTTTATAAACTCTCCTGGCGGCTGGGTAATACCCGGAATCGCTATTTATGATACTATGCAATTTGTGCGACCAGATGTACACACAATATGCATGGGATTAGCCGCCTCAATGGGGTCTTTTATCCTGGTCGGAGGAGAAATTACCAAACGTCTAGCATTCCCTCACGCTTAGCGCCAATGAGTTTTTTATTTGAGAGAAAAAAGAAGACTATGCCTTCACCATATGAATTATTAATATTCAGTAATAATAGCATGGCACTTCGAATTCGATATCCAAATTCTTTATTATTTTTTTTTTCAAAAGATTCTCGATTATGTATCGAAAGAGTAGTATGAGACAAACGAAGGGTATTTACGACTTTATCTTACCTATCGTAGGCCTATTTCAGCGTCACAAACTTTTTTCACACCAGAGGATTATTAACAGGATTTAGGTTATCAAAGAGTACGAAAATAAAAAAAAAAAAAAGAAAGAAACTTTGGGATTGCTGAATAACAGTCGAAATAAATATAGAAAGCAACGGGGCCATCATAGTATTTTTTAACTCCTCCAAAAAAAAAAGAAGGGTGGTAATTGGATCATTTACCGATCTGGGTATAAGAGACCCCATATTTTCTCTTTCTTCGATGAAAGGTAAAAAAGTGAAGTCCATTGGAGAGCCGTATGCAATGCGCAAAAATGCCCGTACGGTTGTTCAATTCTATCTTTTTCTTATTCTTTCTCTCTTCCCCTCCACGGATCGTCGAGCTATAGGAATCTTTTATTATATTATCTATATCATTTTATTATGTTATCTTATCTATATAATCAGGGTAATGATCCATCAACCTATTGCCGCTTTTTATGAGGCACAAACGGGCGAATTTATCCTGGAAGCGGAAGAACTACTGAAACTGCGCGAAACCCTTACAAGGGTTTATGTACAAAGAACAGGCAAGCCCTTATGGGTTGTATCCGAAGACATGGAAAGGGATGTTTTTATGTCAGCAACAGAAGCCCAAGCTCATGGAATTGTTGATCTTGTAGCGGTTGTATAAAAAATAGCAGTGATTTCACGCAAATACACGATTTCAGATTTTATCTTCTTACTTCTTAAGGGTTTAATATTCTATTAATCTATTAAATAGAAGAAATTCATAATCGTCCGGTTAGGATCGATCTAAACCAACCCCAAATGTATAATTCAGCATGCCAACTATTAAACAACTTATTAGAAACCCAAGACAGCCAATCAGAAACGTCACGAAATCCCCCGCTCTTGGGGGATGCCCTCAGCGCCGAGGAACATGTACGAGGGTGTATGTGCGACTCGTTTAAATCATGGGTTGAGACAAAACAAAAGAAAGAAAACAAATTTTCCAATATCAATGATCAGTACCATTGAATCGGATAGAATGGAAGAACTCTATTCACGATCTAAAACTAAAAAGGATAGATCTATCATATCTTTCTATTGTGTATGAAATTTATGGTTTCCATTGGTGCAAATTCAATCACTTCAATTTGCAATTTAAGATGAGAAAGAATTCCCCATTGGTAACAAATAGTTATCCATTAAGCGGGGGGAAATCCTATTTAAAAAGCAGAAAGATTATGTTTTTACTCTTGCAAGAACGGACTAACAGGGTCAGCTACCCAACCAAACTTCATAATTAAATACCGTTACTGTATAAGGTATATCTCGTTAGGAAAGACCTATTACTGGAAACTTCATGGGTAGAGCCAAAGAGTGGTAACTGTACAAGTTACCAATACAATAGGATTGATTAAATGAAGGAAAGGGCTCCGGTGTATAGAAAGGACCTCACCGTTTAAGAAGTAACCATAGAGACGATGGAACCCACAATTTCTTTATCTATTTCTATTTACTACTTTATTTTATTTACAATGCGCCTAGAAAAAAGGAAAAAAGTGTGGTCGGGAAGGTTATAGTAGCAAAAGCCATTGGAATTTTCATCTTATAAATTGGAAGAATCCGTTTTGTTATTAAATAGACTAGGAAAGGGGAAATGAATAACTGAAAGAAAGGAAATCAATTAGTTATTCATCAAAGTTTCATTTATTCAATGACCAGAATTAGACGAGGATATATAGCTCGGAGACGTAGAACAAAACTTCGTTTATTTGCCTCAAGCTTTCGCGGGGCTCATTCAAGACTTACTCGAACAATTACTCAACAGAAAATAAAAGCTTTGGCTTCGGCTCATCATGATAGAGATAGGAAAAAAAGGGATTTTCGTCGTTTGTGGATCACTCGAATAAATGCAGTAATTCGGCGAAATCGAGCATCCTATATGTATAGTAGATTAATACACAATCTGTATAAGAAGCAGTTGCTTCTTAATCGTAAAATACTTGCACAAATAGCTATATCAAATAGTAATTGTCTTTATATGATTTCCAATAAGATCATAAAATAAGGAGGTTGGAAGGAATCTTCCAGAATCTTTTAAATGGAGTTCTCTGGAGAATGAACTCCGGGAAGGTAGAATAGAAATTACTATGATAAAATCGGGATAAGATGATAAAATCGTCAAAATGAGCGAACACGCTCAATAAAAAAAGGATTTATTCTTATTTCCCAATTCTTTTTTTCTTACAACACAACGGATTCCAGGATTTGTTGACCAAAACATCCAGGTGTTTGGGTTCTGATTGGGATTTTGATTCAATTGAGGAGTAAGCCTATTTTTTTCTGGTTCTAAGACCTGTAGTTCTAGCGGTCGACTCACTTCTTTCAAATTGTTTCTCATTATTAAGAAAAGGTAACGAAGATAAAATACGAGCTTGTTTTATAGCAATAGTAATTAATCGTTGTTCTTTTAAGGTCAATCTATTCACTCGTCTAGATAATATTTTTCCTTGTTCACTAATAAATCGACTAATTAAACTCATGTTTCTATAATCAATTCGATCCCCCGATTGGATCGGGGGCAAACGCCTACGAAAAGACCGCTTGGATTTAAGAAAGAGTCGCTTGGATTTATCCATAATTTTTTTATTCCTTATCGTTAAAATCCTAATCGTTAAAATCCTATTCCGATCCAATCAAAAAAGATTTTAAAAATGAATTAATAGCATTTGTTTGTCTCTATTTAATTGTTTCTATTTAAATATATGAATAATAGATAGATATATATATCTAATTTTTTTTTTTTCATGTTCCTTGGAAGAGTGACACACAAGCACTCGGTTTGATCTATATCTATTTCTTTATCTCCCCATGAATTGTATGTTTGGAACAATAGGGACAGAATTTTCTCAATTCCAATCGACTAGGTGTATTGTGTCGATTCTTTTGAGTAATATATCTGGAAATACCCGCCAATTCCTTATTAACACCGTTTCGAACACAACCGGTACATTCCAAAATAACCCTTATTCGGACACCTTTCCCCTTGGCCATGAACCTCCTTTCGGGTTTTGATTCACTCAACTTTTCTATTTTCCGATCCAAAGCGAATAAGAAGAAAGGAACCAAAAAAAATAGAAGTTGCTAACAACTCAAAATCCAATTCTGAAATAAAGATTTTGTTGCAATCTATATAGTAAATAGTAAGTAATACAAAAATTTCTAACTATATTTCTACTCACAGTACAGTATTTCATTTAAGTATCTTGTATTGTATGATACTCTTCCCCTAGCCACATTTCCATTTCGCTTTTCTTTTAACTTTAACTCTATTTTGAATTTAATTGGAGCCTGAACCCGAGTTTCACTGAGGTTGAATCCACTTTTTTCTTTCTCGTTCGCCCCTTATTCTATCTATCGAATTCAAAAAAAAAAACAAGAAAAGAGGGGAACGAGAGACAAATATTTGATTCTATCTCTACTCTTCTTCACCCCTTTCTATGTCAATAACTAGAATGAAAAAAAAGGAAATGTCAACGCATCGGGGAATAAACGATTTATTTCTATCAATAAACCTGCTAAAGACCCGAACCATAGAGTACTTAGTACCGGGGCCACGGAAAGATATGTTTTTAGATCTCGCATTGAAAATCCTCCTTCTTTTTTTGTATTCCATATTGTAATACATTATGGTAAGAGATGTATATGTAGTTAAAGACCCCTTCTATTTGTGTGCGGAATCCCTAATTCAAATTGAAATAATGATTCGGTAGATAAATTTTTTTCTTTTTCTTAAATTAAAGCAGAAAAATGGGTCCCTTTCCGTCTGAGAATTCCCGAGAAAAATATTCATTTATTATATGTTATATGATATGAGACGAAAAAAAAGAAATGCCGAGATCCATTTTGCATATCAATGGAGGAAAGAGAATAACGATGTGGAAAACAAGACGGGGATTCTCTACAATGATACTGTAGACCAATTGAAAGGGATGTAGCGCAGCTTGGTAGCGCGTTTGTTTTGGGTACAAAATGTCACGGGTTCAAATCCTGTCATCCCTACCTATTACTGTTCAGAGGAACAGTAACGAGAGATCCATTTTGATCGATTCAATTTGGACATACATAATCTTTAATGATATGTGATAGTATACACATGCAAGAAATATTTATTGGCGTTAGAAAAAAAAAGAATCCTCCTCCTTATAGTCTTTTCCGTTGTGATAAGAAAGCGCTCTTAGTTCAGTTCGGTAGAACGCGGGTCTCCAAAACCCGATGTCGTAGGTTCAAATCCTACAGAGCGTGATGCCGCTCTTGCCTTGTTAGCTTGGTAGATCGAAAATTACACTAAACTGAAATAATTGAACAGC